TGGGCTCAAGACAAAAGAAGTTCTTCCATTGAAGAGGCCCTTGCTTCCTTTGTTGAAGTAAGTACAAATGGTTTGATTGAGTACTTCCTAAGAATTTACTTAGTGAAATCTCATACTTCATATATCCGAAAAAGGAATGACCCATCTGGTTTAGGATTGATCTCGGATTCGGATCGGATCAATATCAATCCCTTTTTATCTATTAATTCCAAGACAAAAATTCAACAATCACTTAGCCAAAATCACGGAACTATTCGTATGTTGTTGAATAGAAATAAGGAATGCCGATCTTTGATAATTTTGTCATCATCTAATTGTTTTCAAATGAGACCTTTCAACAACGTAAAACATCCTAATGTGATAAAAAAGGATCCTATAATTGCAATTAAGAATTCGTTAGGCCCTTTAGGAATAGCCCTTCAAATTGCAAATTTTTATTCCTTTTCTCGTTTAATAACTCATAATCAGATCTCAATAACTAAAAATTTACAACTTGACAAATTAAAGGAAACCTTTCAAGTAATTAAATATTATTTAATGGACGAAAACGAGACAATTTTTAAACCCGATCTATACAGTAACATCGTTTTAAATCCATTCCATTTGAATTGGTATTTTATCCCTGATAATTTTTGTGAAAAAACTTTTACAATAATTAGTCTTGGACAATTTATTTGTGAAAATATATGTATAGCTCAAACGAAAAATGGACCACATTTAAAACTAAAATCGGGTCAAGTTCTAACTGTTCAAAAGGATTCTGTAATAATAAGATCGGCTAAGCCTTATTTGGCGACTCCAGGAGCAACCATTCATGGCCATTATGGAGAAATCCTTTATGAAGGAGATATATTAGTTACATTTATATATGAAAAATCGAGATCCGGTGATATAACCCAAGGTCTTCCAAAAGTGGAACAGATATTAGAAATACGTTCGATCGATTCAATATCGATGAATCTAGAAAAAAGAATTGATGCTTGGAACGAATGTATAACAAGAATTCTCGGCATTCCCTGGGCATTCTTGATTGGTGCTGAGCTAACTATAGCGCAAAGTCGTATTTCTTTAGTTAATAAAATCCAAAAGGTTTATAGATCCCAGGGAGTACACATCCATAATCGACATATAGAAATTATTGTGCGTCAAATAACATCCAAAGTATTGGTTTCAGAAGATGGAATGTCTAATGTATTTTTACCTGGCGAACTAATTGGATTATTGCGAGCCGAACGAACGGGGCGTGCCTTGGAAGAAGCAATTTGTTACCGAGCTTTATTATTGGGAATAACAAAAACATCCCTGAATACTCAAAGTTTCATATCCGAAGCGAGTTTTCAAGAAACTGCTAGAGTTTTAGCAAAAGCCGCTCTTCGGGGTCGTATCGATTGGTTGAAAGGTCTTAAAGAGAATGTTGTTTTAGGGGGAATGATCCCCGTTGGTACCGGGTTCAAAAGAATAATGAACCGTTCGAGGTCAGGGCAACAGAACAAGATTACCTTGGAAAAAAAAAAGAATTTATTCAAAGTAGAAATTAGAAATCTTTTGTTCCATCACAGAAAATTATTTGATTTTTTTCATTTTAAAGAATTTATGTGATACATTTGAAATCTAGGATTTAATGCTTCCTATAAACAAGATTAGATTCATCCCTTTAAAATTAAAAGAAGTCTTTTGATTTCTTAATAAAGTAAGTATAATAAATATTAAATATTAAATATAATAAATAGAAAAAAATGAATGGCTTGATTATGTATTAACAGACAATCTTCAATAAAAGAGAAGGTTCCATCGGAACAATTTTTTATTTCTATTTCAGGATACCGGGTATCTTTTTTTTCAATTAAAAAAAAAAATGTGGGGATAAATGACAAAAAGATATTGGAACATAACTTTTGAAGAGATGATGGAAGCAGGAGTTCATTTTGGCCATGATACCAGGAAATGGAATCCTCGAATGGCACCTTATATATCCACAAAGCATAAGGGTATTCATATTATAAATCTTACTCAAACTGCTCGTTTTTTATCAGAAGCTTGTGATTTGGTTTTTGATGCAGCAAGCAGAGGAAAACAATTCTTAATTGTTGGTACAAAAAAAAAAGCAGCCGATTTAGTAAAACGGGCTGCAATAAGAGCTCGATGTCATTATGTTAATAAAAAATGGCTCGGCGGTATGTTAACGAATTGGTATACTACAGAAACAAGACTTCGTAAGTTCAGGGACTTGAGAATGGAGCAAAAGACGGGTAAACTCACCTCTCTTCCAAAAAGAGATGCCGCTACGTTCAAGAGACAATTATCTCATTTGGAAACATATCTGGGTGGCATAAAATATATGACGGGGTTACCCGATCTTGTAATAATCGTTGATCAGCAAGAAGAATATACGGCTCTTAGAGAATGTATCACTTTGGGAATTCCAACAATTTGTTTAATCGATACAAATTGTGACCCCGATCTCGCAGATATTTCGATTCCAGCTAATGATGATGCTATAGCTTCAATCCGATTAATTCTTAACAAATTAGTATTTGCAATTAGTGAGGGTCGTTCTAGCTATATACAAAATTTTTGATTAATAATTAATCATAAGATTAATAAATTTTTAGACTTGGTGTGGTGGGGGATTCATAGATTTATGGAATCGATTATTATTATATTATATATACAATTAAAAAATTGTGCAAAAAGAACAAACAGAAATATTATGTGATGAGTAGGTATTCAAAATAGAAAATGAAAGTAAAAAAGTAAACGATTGAATCAAAATAATTCCCTTTCAAGTTATATTATATTTTTTTATTTTAGAGGGCAGGGCAATATGAATGTTCTATTAGGTTCCATCAACACATTAAACAGATTATACGATATATCTGCTGTGGAAGTAGGTCAACATCTCTATTGGCAAATAGGGGATTTTGAAGTGCATGCTCAAGTACTTATTACCTCTTGGGTTGTAATTGCTATCTTATTAGTTTCAACCATTGTAGTTGTTCGAAATCCGCAAACTATTCCCACTTCGGGTCAAAATTTCTTTGAATATGTCCTTGAATTCATTCGAGACGTGAGCAAAACTCAGATTGGAGAAGAATATGGTCCGTGGGTTCCATTTATTGGAACTCTCTTTCTATTTATTTTTGTTTCCAATTGGTCAGGGGCTCTTTTACCTTGGAAAATTATAAAGTTACCTCATGGAGAGTTAGCTGCACCCACTAATGATATAAATACTACTGTTGCATTAGCTTTACTTACGTCAGTAGCATATTTCTATGCGGGTATTTCAAAAAAAGGATTGGCTTATTTTGGTAAATACATCCAACCAACTCCAATCCTTTTACCGATTAACATCTTAGAAGATTTCACAAAACCCTTATCGCTTAGTTTTCGACTTTTCGGAAATATATTAGCCGATGAATTAGTAGTTGTTGTTCTTGTTTCGTTAGTACCTTTAGTAGTTCCTATACCTGTTATGTTCCTTGGATTATTTACAAGTGGTATTCAAGCTCTTATTTTTGCTACTTTAGCTGCGGCTTATATAGGTGAATCCATGGAAGGGCATCATTGACGAGTTATCGAAATAGTATTTTTTGAGTTTAGCCCTCCACAAAGTAGGTGCGGCTCACGATAATTTACTTTTTGAATTAAAAATAATCAAAAGTATTTATTATCCACCCCCCAAGATGCAATTGCAATAAGGATAAGGTATAAATAAAATACCAATACTATACGATTTAGTGTAATGTATGTACTATAATAATAAAAGAAAGGGTAGGGGAGTCAAATCAAACTAGATGTATATATAATCTAATAGATATAAGACAATCCTTTCCTTTTTTGTAGGTTTCAAAGAATAATTCTCGAATCCGATTGAATATAAGACACAACTAATTGGTTTACGGTATGGAAGAAACACATGTATATGTCATATTAGATCTTCACTAGTTATATATGAATATATATCTAAATTTGTCCTGCTATTACTCTAAATTTAGATGGAGATTCAAAAAACAAAGCCCTTCCGTTTCATCTGTTGTAATTGTGAATTGAATATGGAATGACTAAAAAATGAAATAAAGAACGAAGAATTTAAAGAAAGTTTCTTAAATTTTAAGAATTTAAGATAAGAACATAATTTGTATGTATTCACAAAAAACTACATGGGTAGAAAAGAAAAAAGAAATATCGAAGTAATTTGGATAGTTCAATAAATATTATTATATTATTTTTATTTCAGTTTGTAATTTCAATTACACTTTGACTAGATAAAGATAAATATGAAGAATGAAATAATAAAGTCATAATTTCTTGGTTGATTATATTATTAACTATTTCTTTTCTTTATTTTATTTGGAATAGGAGAAACTTATCATGAATCCGCTAATTGCTGCTGCTTCTGTTATTGCTGCTGGGTTGGCCGTCGGACTTGCTTCCATTGGACCTGGAGTTGGTCAAGGCACAGCTGCAGGGCAAGCTGTAGAAGGGATTGCGCGACAACCGGAAGCAGAGGACAAAATAAGGGGTACTTTATTACTTAGTTTGGCTTTTATGGAAGCTTTAACTATTTATGGGCTGGTTGTAGCATTAGCGCTTTTATTTGCGAATCCCTTTGTTTAATCTTTTAAAAATAGAAAGATAAAAATACATTTTCTTTTTTCCGTGGACTTTCTTTACTGCTCTTGCTTTTTTTCAAATTATATTAAGATCTCACTCCTATAATTTTTTCTTCATAACACGGGGGAAGGACGGATTTATGGGTGAGGGATCAACATACTGATTCGCCTTCTTCCCCCCTTTTTTTTATTTAGAAAGTTTTTAGAAAGTGTTGAAAACAACTAGAGATTTTTCAATTGACATAAGAACTAGTATCCAATTCTAAAAAGTATCATTCTTATGGGGAATATTACAATTGACTAACCAATTCAAAATATAGAAAAATATAGAATATATTTTATTTATTAATAATTCATAAATATATTCTATAATTCTCTAATATATAT